TTGGAATCGTTTCGTTCGCGAGGAGCCGGATGAGGAAAAACTCTCATGTCCGTTTCTGTAGTAGAGATGGTATTGAGAAAGAACCATCCACTATAACCCCAAAAGAACCCGATTTCGTAAACAACATAGAGGAAGAATGAAAGGGATATCTTCTCGAGGAAGCCGTATTTCTTTCGGTAAATATGCTCTTCAGGCACTTGAGCCCGCTTGGATTACATCTAGACAAATAGAAGCAGGTCGGCGGGCAATGACCCGAAATGTGCGCCGTGGTGGAAAAATCTGGGTATGTATATTTCCGGACAAACCTGTTACGTTAAGACCTACGGAAACACGTATGGGTTCAGGGAAGGGATCCCCCGAATATTGGGTAGCTGTCGTTAAACCAGGTAGAATACTTTATGAAATGGGTGAAGTTGGAGAAAATATAGCCAGAAAGGCTATTTCAATAGCGGCGTCAAAAATGCCTATACGAACTCAATTTATTATGTCAGGTTAGACAGGTAGACCGACGGAAAAAAGTCTTAGAGATAAAAAAAAAAATTGTGGGTTTCTTTTATTTTGAATTTGAACAAGAATATTTCTTTTTTTTACTTCGACTTTCTCTTTGCATTGAAAGAACAGATTCAAAACAAAAATGATATGATTCAAGCTCAAACCCATTTGAATGTCGCGGATAACAGCGGGGCTCGAAAATTGATGTGTATTCGAATCCTAGGAGCTAGTAATCGCCAATATGCTCATATTGGCGACATTATTGTCGCTGTGATTACGGATGCATTACCAAACCCATCTCTAGAAAGATCAGAAGTGATCAGAGCTGTAATTGTTCGTACTTGTAAAGAACTTAAACGCAACAACGGCATGATAATACGATATGATGACAATGCAGCAGTTGTTATTGATCAAGAAGGAAATCCAAAAGGAACTCGAGTTTTCGGCGCGATTGCCCGAGAATTGAGACAGTTAAATTTCACTAAAATAATTTCATTATCACCTGAAGTATTATAGTATCACATCCGACTTAATAGAGTAGAGTCCTACTCGTCTACTTAGTTATTGAATGAAATAGATAACTTAAATTTAGTGAATCAAATTTTATCTGACGCATATCTCTTTATTTATTTCAAATATTTGAAAATTCAATAAAATAATTTGAAGTATTTTATTGTTTATATTATTTAATAATATAATATTTAACATTTTTAAACATTCTTAGTGTTATTGAGTTATTGAATATTTTTTTTATTACATAAAAAGTCAAAAAAAAGCATGTTGATTAGATCAAAAACGTGGAGGCAACAAAAATTCAAATTTATCATGGGTAGAGACACTATTGCTGACGTAATAACCTCTATACGAAATGCTGACATGAATAGAAAAGGGATGGTTAAAATAGAATCTACTAACATCACGGAAAACGTTGTAAAAATGCTTTTACGAGAGGGGTTTCTTGAAAACGTGAGAAAACATCAGGAAAACAACAAATATTTTTTGGTTGTAACCCTACGACATAGAAGGAATCGAAAAGGAATGTATCCAACTATTTTTAATTTAAAACGGATCAGTAGACCTGGTTTACGAATCTATTCTAACTATCAACGAATTCCTAGAATTTTAGGTGGGATGGGAATTGTAATTCTTTCTACTTCTCAAGGGATAATGACAGACCGAGAGGCTCGACTGGAAGGAATTGGGGGAGAGATTTTGTGTTATATATGGTAATCCTTCTTAATATCTGCATTGTTTAATATCTGAATTGTCGCAAAATATAGAATTGACTCTTTGTCAAAAGAAAAAAAGACGTGTTAATTACTCTTAACATTATTTATTTGATATTTCGAGAGGTTTTAACTAAAATGAAAAGAACAAAAAATGGATTCCTAATTCATAATAACAAGGATTCGAATGATTAGGTGCTTTTTTTTAACCATCAGCATTTCTTTGATAAGAATACAATTCGAGGTTGGGGTTTCAAATTTCAAGAAATTGATTTTCTTCCAATAAGTATACTCAGAATTCAGTTTAGGAATGACAACTATGAAAATAAGAGCCTCCGTTCGTAAAATTTGTGATAAATGTCGATTGATCCGTAGGAGAGGACGAATTATAGTAATTTGTTCCAATCCGAGACATAAACAAAGACAAGGATAATCTTTTGAAAATGGACTCTATAACATAAAGTAACCAATACAAAAATAGGATCTGTTTTGACATGAAATGGATATATCCATATACCTCGAATTTCTTGTTATAAGATGATAAAGTAAAGTATGGCAAAATCTATACGAAGAACTGGTTCACGGAGAAATGCCCGGATTGGGTCACGTAAGAATATACGCCGAATACCAAAGGGCGTTATTCATGTTCAAGCAAGTTTCAACAATACCATTGTGACTATTACAGATGTCCGAGGTCGGGTAATCTCTTGGGCCTCCGCCGGTACTTGTGGATTCAAAGGTACAAGAAGAGGGACTCCATTTGCTGCTCAAACCGCAGCAGG